CGAGAGATGTCTACCGGGGGAGGTTCTATCAGACAACAATTAGCCAATCTAGATTTACGAATGATTATAGATTATTCATTGGTAGAATGGAAAGAATTGGAGGAAGAGGAACCCACAGGGAATGAATGGGAAGATCGAAAAGTTGGAAGAAGAAAAGATTTTTTGCTTAGACGCATGGAATTGGCTAAGCATTTTATTCGAACAAATATAGAACCAAAATGGATGGTTTTGTGTCTATTACCAGTTCTTCCTCCTGAGTTGAGACCAATCTATCATATAGATGAGGATAAACTAGTGACCTCGGATATTAATGAAATCTATAGAAGAATTATCTATCGGAATAATACTCTTACAGATCTATTAACAACAAGTATAGCTACGCCAGAAGAATTAATAATATCTCAGGAAAAATTGCTACAAGAAGCCGTGGATGCACTTCTTGATAATGGAATCTGCGGACAACCAATGAGGGATGATCATAATAGAATTTACAAGTCGCTTTCAGATATAATTGAAGGCAAAGAAGGAAGAGTTCGCGAGACTCTGCTTGGTAAACGGGTCGATTATTCAGGGCGGTCAGTGATTGTCGTGGGCCCTTCACTTTCATTACATCGATGTGGATTGCCTCGCGAAATTGCAATAGAACTTTTCCAGGCATTTGTAATTCGTGACCTAATTAGAAAACATCTTGCTTCGAACATAGGAGTTGCTAAGAGTCAAATTCGGAAAAAAGAACCGATTGTATGGGAAATACTTCAGGAAATTCTGGATGACCATCCTGTATTGCTGAATAGAGCGCCTACTCTGCATAGATTAGGCATACAGGCATTCCTCCCCGTTTTAGTGGAAGGGCGTGCTATTTGTTTACATCCATTAGTTTGTAAGGGCTTCAATGCAGACTTTGACGGGGATCAAATGGCTGTTCATGTGCCTTTATCTTTAGAGGCTCAAGCAGAGGCACGTTTACTTATGTTTTCTCATATGAATCTTTTGTCTCCAACTATTGGAGATCCCATTTCTGCACCAACTCAAGATATGCTTAGTGGACTCTATGTCTTAACGAGTGGAAATCGTCGGGGTATTTGTGTAAATAGGTATAATCCATGTAATCGTAGAAACTATCAAAATGAAGATAATAACTATAAGTATACAAAAAAAAAAGAACCCTTTTTTTGTAATGCCTATGATGCAATTGGAGCTTATCGGCAAAAACGAATCAATTTAGGTAGTCCTTTGTGGCTGCGGTGGCGACTAGATCAACGTGTTATTGCTGCAAGAGAAGCTCCTATCGAAATTCACTATGAATCTTTGGGGACTTATTATGAGATTTATGGACACTATCTAATAGTAAGAAGTATAAAAAAAGAAATTCTTTATATATATATTCGAACCACTCTTGGTCATATTTCTCTTTATCGAGAAATAGAAGAAGCCATACAGGGGTTTTGGCAGGGCTGTTGTAATTCTATGCTACCAGCGGGAATTCGAGTCTCGCCGGGTTAACTAGGACTAGAATTGCGGAATTTCTACGTGAATCAAGATCTAGAAAAGGAAGTTTTCCAATCACTGACTCAAACCCATTGTCAAATTCTACTCAGCGCAACGCAATATGGAGGTACTGATGGCAGAACGGCCCACTCAGGTCTTTCACAATAAAGTGATAGACGGAACTGCCATGAAACGACTTATTAGTCGATTTATTGATCACTATGGAATAGGATATACATCACATATCCTGGATCAAGTAAAGACTCTGGGTTTTCGACAAGCTACCGCCGCATCCATTTCATTAGGAATTGATGATCTTTTAACAATACCTTCTAAAAGATGGCTAGTTCAAGACGCTGAACAACAAAGTTTTATTTTGGAAAAACATCATCATTATGGGAATGTACACGCGGTAGAAAAATTACGTCAATCGATCGAGATATGGTATGCCACAAGTGAATATTTGCGACAAGAAATGAATCCTAATTTTCGGATGACCGATCCTTTTAATCCAGTCCATATAATGTCTTTTTCGGGAGCCAGAGGAAATGCATCTCAGGTACATCAATTAGTAGGTATGAGAGGATTAATGTCGGATCCCCAAGGACAAATGATTGATTTACCCATTCAAAGCAATTTACGCGAAGGACTCTCTTTAACAGAATATATTATTTCTTGCTACGGAGCCCGTAAAGGAGTTGTGGATACCGCTATCCGAACATCAGATGCAGGATATCTCACGCGCAGACTTGTTGAAGTAGTGCAACACATTGTTGTACGTCGAACAGATTGTGGCACCGTTCGAGGTATTTCTGTAAGTCCTCGAAATGGAATGATGTCGGACAGGATTTTTATCCAAACATTAATTGGCCGTGTATTAGCAGATGATATATATATAGGTTCGCGATGCATTGCTACTAGAAATCAAGATATTGGGGTTGGACTTGTCAATAGATTCATAACTTTTAGAGCACAACCAATCTCTATTCGAACCCCCTTTACTTGTAGGAGTACATCTTGGATTTGTCAATTATGTTATGGCCGGAGTCCAGCTCATGACGACCTGGTCGAATTGGGGGAAGCTGTAGGTATTATTGCGGGTCAATCTATTGGAGAACCGGGCACTCAATTAACATTAAGAACTTTTCATACTGGCGGAGTATTCACAGGGGGTACTGCAGAACATGTGCGAGCCCCTTCTAATGGAAAAATAAAATTCAATGAGGATTTGGTTCATCCGACACGTACACGTCATGGACATCCTGCTTTTCTATGTTCTAGAGACTTGTATGTAACTATTGAGAGTGAAGATATTATACACAATGTGTGTATTCCCCCCAAAAGTTTTCTTTTAGTTCAAAACGATCAATATGTAGAATCAGAACAAGTCATTGCTGAGATTCGCGCGAGAACATCCACTTTGAATTTGAAAGAGAAGGTTCGAAAACATATTTATTCTGACTCAGAGGGCGAAATGCACTGGAATACCGATGTGTACCATGCACCTGAATTTACATATGGTAATATTCATCTCTTACCAAAAACAAGTCATTTATGGATATTATTAGGGGAGCCCTGGAGATCTAGTCTAGGCCCCTGTTCGATCCACAAGGATCAAGATCAAATGAACGCTTATTCTCTTTCTGTTAAGCGAAGATATATTTCTAACCCCTCAGTAACTAATAATCAAGTGAGACACAAATTTTTTAGTTGGTATTTTTCTGGTAAAAATCAAAAAGGAGATAGGATTCCTGATTATTCAGAACTTAATCGAATGACATGTACTGGTCGTTGTAATCTCAGATATCCGGGCCTTCTCGACGGGAATTCTGATTTATTGGCAAAGAGGCGAAGAAATAGAGTCATCATCCCACTCGACTCGATTCAAGAAGGCGAGAACCAACTAATACCTTCTTCAGGTATCTCAATTGAAATCCCCAGAAATGGTATTCTCCGTAGAAATAGTATTCTTGCTTATTTCGATGATCCTCGATATATAAGAAAGAGCTCGGGACTTACTAAATATGAGACTAGAGAACTGAATTCAATCGTCAACGAAGAGGATTTGATTGAGTATCGAGGAGTTAAGGTATTTTGGCCAAAATACCAAAAGGAAGTAAATCCATTTTTTTTTATTCCCGTGGAAGTCCACATTTTGGCCGAATCTTCTTCCATAATGGTACGGCACAATAGTATTATTGGGGTAGATACACAAATCACTTTAAATAGAAGAAGTCGGGTAGGCGGATTGGTCCGAGTGAAGAAAAAAGCAGAAAAAATTAAACTGATAATCTTTTCTGGAGATATCCATTTTCCTGGAAAGACAAATAAGGCATTCCGATTGATACCACCAGGAGGGGGAAAACAAAATTCCAAAGAATACAAAAAATTGAAAAATTGGCTCTATATCCAACGAATGAAACTTTCCAGGTATGAAAAAAAGTATTTTGTTTTGATTCAACCTGTAGTCCCATATAAAAAAACGGATGGTATAAATTTAGGAAGACTTTTCCCGGCGGATCTCTTGCAGGAAAGTGATAATCTACAACTTCGAGTTGTCAATTATATCCTTTATTACGACCCAATTCTTGAAATTTGGGACACAAGTATTCAATTAGTTCGGACTTGTTTAGTGTTGAATTGGGACCAAGACAAAAAGATAGAAAAGGCCTGTGCTTCCTTTGTTGAAATAAGGACAAATGGTTTGATTAGAGATTTTCTAAGAATCGACTTAGCGAAGTCACCTATTTCATATACCGGAAAAAGGAACGATCTGCCGGGTTCAGGATTGATCTCTGAGAATGGATCAGATCGCGCTAATGTCAATCCGTTTTCTTCCATTTATTCCTATTCCAAGGCAAGGATTCAAGAATCCCTTAATCCAAATCAAGGAACTATTCATACATTGTTGAATCGAAATAAGGAATCTCAATCTTTGATAATTTTGTCATCATCCAATTGTTCTCGAATAGGCCCATTCAACGATGTAAAATCTCCCAATGTGATAAAAGAATCAATCAAAAAGGACCCCCTAATTCCAATTAGGAATTCGTTGGGCCCCTTAGGAACAGGCTTTCCAATTTATAATTTCGATTTATTTTCCCATTTAATAACCCATAATAAGATCTTGGTAACTAACTATTTGCAACTTGACAATTTAAAACAGATTTTTCAAATACTTAAATATTATTTACTGGATGAAAATGGTAAAATTTATAATCCCTATTCATGCAGTAACATCATTTTGAATCCATTCAATTTGAATTGGTACTTTCTCCATTACAATTATTGTGAAGAGACATCTACAATCGTTAGTCTTGGGCAGTTTCTTTGTGAAAATGTATGTATAGCCAAAAAAGGACCGCATTTAAAATCAGGTCAAGTTATAATTCTTCAAGTTGACTCTGTGGTAATACGATCAGCTAAGCCTTATTTGGCTACTCCAGGAGCAACTGTTCATGGACATTATGGGGAAATCCTTTACGAAGGAGATACATTAGTTACATTTATAT